TAAAGTAATTTTTAGAAATTGGGTGGGGAAAGGGGAAGCATTCAAAATTGTAGAGTATACAGAAGAAGAAAGAAAAAGAGAAGAAGAAAAAGAGACGAAGGAAAGAACGGAGAAAGAGCGAATACAGATAGCAGAGGCCTGGGATACCATTCCAGTTACACAAGTAATAAGAGGTTGCATGTTACTAACTCAATCTATTTTTAGAAAATATATTGTATTACCTTCATTGCTAATTGCAAAAAATAGTGGACGCATGTTCCTATTTCAATTTCCCGAATGGTTTGAGGATTTACAGGAATGGAATAGAGAGATGCATGTTAAATGTACCTATAATGGTGTTCCATTATCCGAAACAGAATTTCCGAAAAATTGGTTGACAGACGGTATTCAGATAAAAATCTTATTTCCTTTCCGTCTGAAACCTTGGCACAAATCGAAACTACGATCATCTAAGAAAGGTTTAATGAAAAAGAAAAAAAAAAAAGATGTTTTTTGTTTTTTAACAGTTTGGGGAATGGAAACTGAACTTCCTTTTGGGTCGCCCCGAAAACGACCTTCCTTTTTGAAACCCATTTTTAAGGAAATTGAAAAAAAAATTGGAAAATTGAAAAAGAAGTCTTCTCGAGTTCTAATAGTTTTTAAAAGAAAAATAAAATTACTTCGAAAAGTTTTAAAAGAAACAAAAGAATGGGTTATCGAAAGTGTTATTTTTATAAAAAGAATAATAAAAGAACTTTCAAAAATTCTGTTATTTCGATTAACAGGAGGAAAAGTATATGAATCAAGTGAAATTAAAGAAGAAAAAGATTCTATAATAAGCAATCAGCTAATTCACGAATCGTTTAGTGAAATTGCATCTACGAATTGGACAAAGTCTTCATTAACAGAAAAAAAAATCAAGGATTTGACTACTAAAACAAGTACAATTCGAAATCAAATAGAAAGAATTATAAAAGAGCAAAAAAAAGTAACTCCAAGAATAAATAATATTAGTCTTAAAAAAACAAGTTATAATGCTAAAAGATTCGAAAAATGGCAAATATTAAAAAAAAGAAATGCTCGATTAATCTCTAAATTACCTCTTTTTTTGAAATTTTTCATTGAAAGAATCTACACAGATATATTTTTATGTATCATTAATATTTCCAGAATGAATACAGAACTTTTTCTTGAATCAACAAAAAAAATTATTGATAAATCCATTTACAATAATGAAAGAAAACAAGAAAGAATTAATAAAATTAAGAAAAATCTAATTCCATTTATTTCGACTATAAAAAAGTCACTTGATAATATTAGTAATAGTCAAAAAAATTCACCTATTTTTTGTGACTTATCCTACGTGTCACAAGCATATGTATTTTTCAAATTATCACAAATCCAAGTTAGTAACTCGTATAAATTAAGAGCTGTTCTTCAATCTCAAGGAATTCCCCCGCCTGAAATAAAGGATTCTTTTGAAACACAAGGAATGGTTGATTCAAAATTAGGGGATAAGAAACTTCCGAGTTATGAAATGAATCCATGGAAAAAGTGGTTAAGAGGATATTATCAATACAATTTATCTCAGAGCAGATGGTATAGATTAATACCAGAAAAATGGCGCAATACAGTTCATCAGCGTCGTATAGCTAAAAAGGAAAATTTTAGCAAAAGGCATTCATATGAAAAAGACCAATTAATTGATTTAAAAAAACAAAAACAAATTGAAGTATATTCATTATCTAATCAAAAAAGAAAAGAGAATTTGCAAAAATACTATAAATATGATCTTTTATCATATAAATTTCTTAATTATGAAAATAAAACGGAATACTTTTTTTATAGATCTCCGTTTCAAGGACGTAAGAAGCAAGAGATTTCTTATAACATGCATAAAGAAAATATACTGAGGAACATCCCTATCGATAATTATCTAGGAAAGGTCGATATTCTATATATGGAAAAAACGGTCGATAGAAAATATTTTGATTGGAACATTCTCAATTTTGATCTTAAACAAAAAGGCGATATTGAGGCCTGGGTCAGCAATGGGAATCAAAATACTCAAATAATTCCTAAAAAAGATCTTTTTTACCTTATGATTCCAGAAATCAATCCACCAAACTCCGACAAAGTATTTTTTGATTGGATGGGAATGAATGAAAAAATGCTAAAGTGTCACATAGCGAATTTGGAACCTTGGTTCTTCCCAGAATTTGTGTTACTTTATAATGCATATAAAAGGAAACCTTGGTTTATACCAAGCAAATTACTTCTTTCAAATTTTCATAAAAATGAAAATAGTAGTGAAAATAAAAAAATAAATCAAAAGCAAAAAGGAAGTTTTTTGATACCATCGAATAAAAAGCATCGAAATCAAGGAGAAAAAGAACCCACAAGTCCAGGAAATCTTGGATCCGTTCTCTCACAACAAAAAGATAGTGAAGAAAATTATGCAAGATCAGACATGAAAAAGGGGAAAAAGAAAAAACAATACAAAAGCAGCGTGAGAGCAGAACTAGATTTCTTCCTGAAACGTTATTTGCTTTTTCAATTGAGATGGGACGATACTTTGAATGAAAGACTGATCAATAATGTCAAGGTATATTGTCTCCTGCTTAGACTGATAGATCCAACCCAAATTACTATACCCTTGATTCAAAATGGAGAAATGAGTTTGGATATAATGCTGATTGAGAAGAATTTAACTCTTAGCCAATTGATGAAAAAGGGAATATTGATTATAGAACCCATTCGTCTGTTTGGAAAAAACGATGCACAATTTATTATGTATCAAACCATAGGTATTTCATTGGTTCATAAGAGTAAGCACCAAACTAATCAAAAATACCAAGAACAAAGATATGTTTCTAAGAAGAATTTTGATGAAACTATTTCATCACACCAAAGAATAACTGAAAATAGAAACAAAAATCATTTGGATTTGCTTGTTCCTGAAAAGATTTTATCGTTTAGACATCGTAGAAAGTTGAGAATTCGAAGTTGTTTTAATTCAAAGAATAGAAATGTTGAAGATAGAAATCCAGTATTTTGGAATGCAAAGGATGTAAAAGACAGCATTTCGCATGACAGTAACCATTTTGATAGAGAGAAAAATCAATTAATGAAATTAAAGCTCTTTCTTTGGCCTAATTATCGATTAGAGGATTTAGCTTGTATGAATCGTTATTGGTTTGATACCAATAACGGCAGTCGTTTCAGTATGTTAAGAATACATCTGTATCCACGATTGAAATTTTGACATTTCGTGGATAATACACTTTTTCTATATATTCTATACCCTATATATATAATAGGGTATATCAAAGCAAACAAATACATAGATCACATGTCTTGTCTCACATTTCATTCTAATATCCAATAGGAAATGAATAATGTCTCGATTAGATCTCGAAATGAATCAACAGAACCTTCTTTGTTTTAGGTCTAAATTCTTCGATGCGAAAATGTACCAATCCTTTTCTATCCCTATCTAAATCCAATTAGAAATTGGATTAATTGATTTGAATTCCGAAAATTAGGAGTTCATAAAGAAATTTGGATTAGATTATTGTATATACCAGATTCCAATTAATGGCATTATTATTACTGATCAATAAAATCCGTATCTGTAAAAAGGGAAAGGGGATTTTTTTATGGTAACAAATTCATTCATTTGGGTTATTTCTCAAAAAGAAAACGAAGAAAACAGAGGGTCTGTTGAATTTCAAGTATTCAGTTTTACCACTAAGATAAGAAGACTTACTTCACATTTGGAATTGCACAAAAAAGACTCTTCATCCCAGAGAGGTTTGCGGAAAATTTTGGGAAAACGCCAACGACTGCTGGCCTATTTGTCAAAAAAAAATAGAAGACGCTATAAAGAATTAATTAGTGAGTTAAATATTCGAGAGATAAAAACTCGTTAATTTGAAGCGTGATACCATTTGAGCTTAGTCGTTTAAATTTTGATGAACTTCTTTTTACTTTCAGCAATGCATGGAAGAACGACTCGGGAAAAAACTTATGATTGCACCAACTACAAGAAAAGACCTCATGATAGTCAATATGGGCCCTCACCACCCATCAATGCATGGTGTTCTTCGACTGATTGTTACTCTCGATGGTGAAAATGTTATTGATTGTGAACCAATACTGGGTTATTTACATAGAGGGATGGAGAAAATTGCGGAAAATCGAACAATTATACAATATTTGCCTTATGTAACGCGTTGGGATTATTTAGCTACTATGTTCACAGAAGCAATAACCGTAAATGGACCCGAACAGCTAGGCAATATTCAAGTACCTAAAAGGGCTAGCTATATCAGAGCTATTATGTTGGAGTTAAGTCGTATCGCTTCTCATTTGTTATGGCTTGGCCCATTTATGGCAGATATTGGGGCACAGACCCCTTTCTTCTATATTTTTCGAGAACGAGAGTTAATATATGACTTGTTCGAAGCTGCTACCGGTATGCGCATGATGCATAATTATTTTCGTATCGGAGGAGTAGCTGCTGATCTACCTCATGGCTGGATAGATAAATGTTTGGATTTTTGCGATTATTTTTTAACCGGGGTTGCTGAATATCAAAAGCTTATTACGCGGAATCCTATTTTTTTAGAACGAGTTGAGGGCGTAGGCATTATTGGCGCAGAAGAAGCACTAAATTGGGGTTTATCGGGCCCAATGTTACGAGCTTCCGGAATACAGTGGGATCTTCGTAAAATTGATCGTTATGAGTCTTACGACGAATTTGATTGGGAGATTCAATGGCAAAAAGAAGGGGATTCATTAGCTCGGTATTTAGTACGAATCAGTGAAATGACAGAATCCATAAAAATTATCCAACAGGCTCTGGAAGGAATTCCAGGGGGACCCTATGAGAATTTAGAAATTCGACGCTTTGGTAGAATAAAAGACCCTGAATGGAATGATTTTGACTATCGATTTATTAGTAAAAAACCTTCTCCAACTTTTGAATTGTCTAAGCAAGAACTTTATGTAAGAGTCGA